TTTTCGGAAGGAAATGTAAAAAATAATACCTAAACTCTAAACTAGAGTAAAAAAGGCTAATCAGTTATTTCTTCCATAGACCCGAGGATATCAATATTAGCACTAATAGTACGAAAATGTAATTCGATATTCAAACAACTATTCAAAGTTCCTAGAGCTCGTTGTAAGGCTTGTTGCAAAACTTGTTGTCGGACCTGATTAATTGCTCTTTGTTTTTCAAAAAAAAGAGTTTCATTTTTGTAATTTTCTAAGCGTTCCAAACTATTGCAAGTAGCATTAATCAAAATTCCTTTTTCTCGTTCTATCTCATAGTATCCATTCGTTCGATACTCATCTGCTTCGATTTCCACTTTCCGTAATCTAACCCGAGCTCTTTCGAGCTGTTCAATGGCTCCTCTACGTAATTCTTCTGAATTTCGAATAGTACTCAAGATCCTCTGTTTTCGCTTATCTAATAAATCATTTAATGAAAGTAGATTATCTTTCCATTCATTTCACAACTATCATATCTCTTCCCGAACCAAACATGAATCTTTCAATTCATTTGGCTCTCACGCTCAATTGTTTCTTTTATCTTTTCTTTGATTAATGGGCATTCCCATATCTTTGAACGGAATGAGCCTATCCTCTCTTTTCTGTTCTTATTCAAAGAGATCAAAACTGATCTAACATCAGAATCTTAGGAGGACTCTTCAGACCAGACAAAAAAGAAAAAATTGTCAGCAAAGTTGTTTCTTTATTTGTTCTTTATTTACAACTTCTTTCCAAAAAGAAAAAGATTTTAAAGAAGAAAGAAGAAATTTCTTTCTTCTTTATATGCTATGATAAATTAAATCAAAATCCTAATAGAATAGAAAGAGAATTGAATAGAATTATGAACTTCATTCTCATTATTATTAGAATATAATGAGATTTCGATCTTTTTCATCCAAAAAATTCTTTTTTTTTATACAAATATTTTATACAAATACAATACATAGGTCGTCGATTCGGCAGTGGATAAAAAAGGGGGACTCATCTTTCCAGTTAATAGTTCAAATAATTTTATCCATATGAGTGTTCTACATCGGATAAATTCCTAATTCTTCCTTTTTTCTTTGTATTATTTTTCAACCTTTTTTTTGGTACTAACGTAGTGGTAGAAAGAGTACCATGCTATGCTGTGCCTGGACTTCAAACAATTTATCTTTAACCATGTAAAAGACCTCAACATTATTGGTTGATAGAGAAGAGAATCAAAGTTCATTTACCAATTAGTCACGAAATGCTATGGTTCTTACATATGATTTCTGAATAAAATCCAATTCCGAAGTAATTCGTCGAGATTGTGCACCTTTTGTTCCTATTTCTACTATAGAAATATAAAAAAGAATACATAAATATAAAGAAAGTGCAGCCGGTTAAATCCAACGTATTCTTGAAATACACAACTCGCACACACTCCCTTTCCAAAGAAAATCAATACACCCAGCACTACGCTTAGATTTATTGGATTTGTTGCTAAAATATCGGTATTAAACTCGAAACTCCCAGCGGATGGCCAGTGCCCCACGGAAACAAAAGAATCGGTTATATTTTTCATATGCTCTCCCCTTATAGATAGGACTAACAAAGAACAGAGTTCTTTTTGTATCACTCCGCTTATTATTATTAATGGAATTTGAAAATTCTCAAATTTCTTAGTTATGGTTATTCTTTTATTCTTCTTTTTTTTTTTTACATTTTTATTCTACGATGAAATTAAACATTAAACAAAAGGATTTGCAAATAAAAGAGCTAATGCCACGACCAGTCCATAAATTGTTAAAGCTTCCATAAAAGCTAGACTAAGCAATAAAGTACCTCGTATTTTACCCTCTGCTTCTGGTTGTCTCGCAATACCTTCTACGGCTTGGCCCGCAGCAGTACCTTGACCAACCCCAGGTCCGATAGAAGCAAGCCCTACAGCCAATCCAGCAGCAATAACGGAAGCAGCAGAAATAAGTGGATTCATGGTAAGTTCCTCGCACAAAAAAAAATGGTTAATGATACAACGAACCAATGAATTAGTACTTAATCTCTTTTTTCTCTTTCATTCAATTCACAATCAAAGACAAAATAGAAAAAGGACTTATATGGGAATCCATCTAAATGCAGTGGGCTAGAAAAAAAGAGATAGGGATAATTACCATTTAACTAGTAAATAACATAGACTTTTTTTCTTCCATAACGTAAATCACCTGCACTTTTTATTCTTTTTTATTCTATTAAATTGTATTCTGAAACCATTCTTCAAAACATACACAAGGATTGATACTCATAGGTACATGATCTCCAACCCTTCTTTATCTTCCAAATTATGCAATATCATATATATTTCTTCATATATACATACATGTAGCTATTTGTATTCTCTTCTCCAACCCAGTGGATTATATTGAACCCCGAATGCTTGAATTGGGATAAGCTTCAAAAAAGACTATTTTGAAAGTGAGTCAATGATGACCCTCCATGGATTCACCTATATAAGCCGCAGCCAAAGTTGCAAAAATAAGAGCTTGAATACCACTTGTAAATAATCCAAGAAACATGACAGGTATAGGAACTACTAAAGGCACTAAAGAAACAAGAACAACAACCACTAATTCATCAGCCAATATATTCCCGAAAAGTCGAAAACTAAGAGATAAAGGTTTTGTGAAATCTTCTAGAATATTAATTGGTAAAAGTATTGGAGTTGGTTGAATGTATTTCCCGAAATATCCCAATCCTTTTTTCCTGAGACCCGCATAGAAATATGCCACTGACGTAGGTAAAGCTAAAGCAACAGTAGTATTTATATCATTCGTGGGCGCAGCTAACTCCCCATGAGGTAATTTTATGATTTTCCAAGGTAAAAGAGCGCCTGACCAGTTAGAAACAAAAATAAATAGGAACATCGTTCCTATAAAAGGAACCCAAGGACCATACTCCTCTCCAATCTGAGTTTTGCTCAAGTCTTGAATAAATTCAAGGACATATTCGAAGAAATTCTGACCGTTGGTCGGAATGGTTTGCGGATTCCGAACAGCTATGATGACTGAACCTAATAAGATAGCAATTACAACCCAAGAAGTGATAAGTACTTGGGCATGAATTTGTAAACCTCCTATTTGCCAATATAAATGTTGGCCTACTTCTACACCTGATATATCGTATAACCCTTTGAGTGTTTTAATGGAACATGGTATAACATTCATATTGTCCTCTAACAGAAATCAAACTTAAAAAAAGTGATTATTTTTATTCAACCATCTCTTTCTCAATTCACCTATATTCATTCATGAATTTAAGTTATGAATCGTATATTTCGGATACCGAGAAATCACATAAAAAAAAATACCAATCATTTTTATCTTTTCTTTTAAATATTATTTGATAGTCAAAACATAGTTCAAACTCCAAAAGATGCAAACCAAAAGAGTAACAATCAAAGAGAGTTCACCAAAAACAAACTAACCTTCTTCTTTATTCTTCTTAAGAGTAATGATAAGATAATCAACCATTTTTTATATAACTAGAATGGCCCTCACAAATTGCAGATACTAATTTGGTAAGAATCAATCGAATCGAAGCTATAGCATCATCGTTGGCCGGAATAGAAATATCTGCAAGATCTGGATCACAATTTGTATCGATTAAACAAATCGTCGGAATACCCAAAATGACACATTCTCGAAGAACCGTATATTCTTCTTGCTGATCCACGATAATTACAATATCGGGCAATCCCGTCATATATTTGATCCCGCCAAGATATGCTTGCAAAGTAGATAACTTTCTCTTCAACATTGCTGCATCTCCTTTAGGGAGACGATTGAGTTTCCCCATCTTTTGTTCTGCTCTTAAGTCCCTGAACTTCTGAAGTCTTGTTTCTGTAGTAGACCAATTCGTTAACATACCACCAAGCCATTTTTTATTAACATAATGACATCGAGCCCTTATTGCTGCTGATACTACTAAATCCGCTGCTTTCTTTTTGGTGCCTACGATTAAGAATCTTTTTCCCCTACTTGCTGCATCAAAAACTAAATCGCAGGCTTCTGATAAAAAACGAGCAGTTATAGTAAGATTTGTAATATGAATACCTTTACGCTTTGCCGAGATGTAAGGAGCCATTCTAGGATTCCATTTATTAGTAACATGACCAAAATGAATTCCTGCTTCCATCATTTCTTCCAAATTGATGTTCCAATATCGTCTTCCCATTTTCCCACACTTTCTCTTTTTCTTTTTTTTTTCAAAGAGATTCAGTACCTTATGAAATAAAGAATTGTTCCGACGGAACCTTCTACCAGGATTGACCATTGATCTACGATCCAAACCATGAATTTCATTCTTTCTTTTTTATTTCATTGATTATGAAATCCATAATCGGACTAGAGAGTGAAAATAAAAAGAATAAACCTCTTGTTAGGATACATTACGTAAAAGATTGGTCTGATGTCTCATGGAAAGTTTTTGGGCACAAGAACAAAATAATTCTCTATGGTGTAGCAAAATATCGCTCATTTCCAACTCAAATATATTCTTCCTTTTGATTTTCAAATGAATGTTTTTGTCTTGCTTTGAACGATGTACTAATTTATTGAATCCGGTACCAACCGGTATAATCCCCCCCAGAACAACGTTTTCTTTCAGGCCTTTCAACCAATCAATACGACCTCGTAGAGCAGCTTTTGCTAAAACTCGAGCAGTTTCTTGAAAACTTGCTTCGGATATGAAACTTTGAGTATTCAGAGATGACTTCGTTATTCCCAATAAGATTGCCCGATAACAGATTGATTCGTCCAAAACGCGCCCTGCTCGTTCTGCTCGCAACAATCCAATAAATTCCCCAGGTAAAAAAACATTAGACATTCCATCTTCGGAAACCAAAACTCTTGATGTTACTTGACGTACAATAATCTCTAGATGTCTATTATGGATCTGTACCCCCTGGGATCGATAAACCTTTTGTATCTTATTAACCAAAGAGATACGACTTTGGGCTATGGTTAGTTCAGCTCCAATCAAGAATCCCCAGGGGATCCCAAGAATCCTTCGGATACGTTCGTCCCAACCTTCAACTCTTCTTTCGAGGTTTATCGATATTGAATCAATTGAACGAACTTCTAAGATTTGTTCTACTTTTGGAAGACCTTGCGTTATGTCACCAGATCTCGACTTTTCATATATAAATGTAATTAATGTATCTCCTTCATAAAAGGTTTCCCCATAATGACCATGGACAGTTGCTCCTGGAGTGACCAAATAGGGCTTAGCTGATCTTATAACTAGAGAATCAACATGAACAATGAAAATTTGACCAGATTTTTTTATGCGTGATCCATATTTCAATAGATATACATTTTCACAAAGGAATTGTCCAAGGCTAATTATTGTCCATGCCTCTTCACAAGAATCGTGATGGAGAAAACACCAATTCAAAAGGAATGAATTCCAAATGATGTTACTGCAAGGATCGGGATTATAAATCCTACTATTTTCATCTAGGAAACAGTATTGAAATGGAGGTACTTGAAGCACTTGGAAAGTCTGTTGAAAATTTTCAAGCAAAAAATATTTCTTTAAAAAGACTTGATTATAAGTTCTTAAATAGTAAGATGAACGAGAATTTACTATTCTAGGCACAATAGTACCTAAAGGACCCAACAAATACCTAATTGGAGTCATGGGATCCAATTCTTTTGTCGCATTATTATATCTCGAAGTATTGAAGGGACCAATTCGAGAACAATTGGATGATGACAAAATTAGGAAAGATTGGCATTCCTTATTTCGATTCAACAACGTACCAAGAGTTCCCTGATGTTGGGGAAATATTTGAATCTTCGCCTTGGAATCAAAAGGATTTTTTCTATGAATACGATCTAATTCATTATTGGAAATAAATCCTGAACCTGTCGTATCATACCTTTTTTCGGTATACGAAAGAGTGGACTTTACTAACTCAATTCGGATGAAATAACAAAGCAGATCATTTGTCCTTATTTCAACAAAAGAAGCATGAACCTTTTCTTCTATAGAACTCTTTTTTTCTTGGTCCCAAGTCAATACTAAGCAAGTTCGAACTAATTGAATACTTGTGTGAGAAATTCCTCGAATTGACTTGCCATTTTCATAAAGTATATAATTGACAATTCGAAGTTGGACATTATTCTTTTCCTGCAAGAGATCCTGAGAGAAAAGTGTTGCTAAATTTATCCCATCAGCTATTTCATATGTGACTACGGGCCGAACCAAAACAAAATACTTTTTTTTGGTAGGTGTAATGCGTTGGACATAGATCCAATTTTTCAATTTTTTTGATCCTTTAGAATCTTTTTTTCCGATTCCTGGTGGTATCAAAATGCCACTGTGCCTAGATATTTTATCCACCTCTCCAGAAAAATGAATATCTCCAGAAAATATTTTCAGTTCTATACTTTTCTTTTTTCTCTCCACTCGGACTAATCCACCTACTCGACTTCTTGTATTTATATTTAAAACAAGTCGTGTATCTACTCCAATGATACTATTGTTCCGGACCATTATGGGCGAAGATCCGGGTAAGATATGTATTTCCTCGGGAATGAAAAAAAATTGATCTACTTTCATTTGCATTTGGTATTTCGGACTAAAATCTTTTGCTCCTCGATACTCAATCAAATCTTCTTTTTTTACGATTGAATCTACTTCGACAATCCCATATTTAGTAATTCCTGAACTGCTTCTTCTGTATCGCGGATCATCAAAATAAGCAAGAATACTATTTCTACGTAAAATACCATTTATAGGTATTTTAATCGAAATACCAAAACAGGGTATTAGTTTCTTTTCTTGTTCTTGATCATCTTGATCATATTGTAAGGGAATCACAAATCTATTTCTTCGCTTTTTCGCCAAAGAATTCTCTTGACGAATATAAGTAGAAGGCTCTATGAGATTCCAATGACCCTTAGATATGATTCGATAAGGTTTTGAATAGTCAAGACTTTCCCTATCTTTTTTACCAAAAGTATCCAACAATTTATGTCTTACTTGATCATTAGTCAGTGAGAGATCAAAGATATTTTTGAGAGAAAATGAATTAGCATTCATTTGATCTTGATCCTTGTGGAGTGAAAAAGACACTATATTGGAATTGGATCTGCATAGACCTCCTGCTAATATCCATAAATGACTTGTTTTTGGTAATAGATGAACATTACCATATGGATATTCGGGCGTATGATATCCATCAGTACTCCAGTGCATTTCTCCTTCTGACTCAGAATAAATATGTTTTTGAACCCTTTCCTTAAAATGAAAGGTGGACGTTTCGGCACGAATCTCGGCAATCACTTGTTCTGATTCTACATATTGATCATTTTGAACTAAAATCAAACTTTTTGTTGGAATATTTACATTATGTCTAATATCCCGACTCTCAATAGTTACATACAAGTCTATAAAACATAGAAAAGCAGGATGCCCGTGACGGGTACGTGTGGGATGAAC